AAGATTCATGGTCTCTTTCATAATGATTCTCGAGAATTAGAACATCAAAAGAATACGTTTGGCTTTAGCGGGAAATTTTTATTGAATTCGATTGGGAATTCCTTAACCTCAATCAATGAATTATCTTTTGAACACGCACGACGAATTGATTCAGAAAGTCAAGCAAAATCTTTGAAATTTATATTCGATGTAATTTCAACTGATCCAAACGATCTAACAACAATTAGAAGGAAATCTATTGGAATGGAAGAAATCAGTAAAAGGGTTTCTCGTTGGTCATACAAATTGACAGACGATTTAGAAGAAGAGGAAAAAGAAAATGAAGAAGAATCGACGGAAGATCCCGAAATTCGTTCAAGAAAAGGCAAACGCGTGGTTATTTTTACTGATAACGGTCAGAGTACTAATTCCAGTACTAGTAATAATAATACTAGTAATAATAGCACTAATGATGAAGAAGAGGAAGTGGCTTTGATACGTTACTCACAACAATCGGATTTTCGCCGGGGTATAATCAAAGGATCCATGCGTGCTCAAAGACGTAAAACAGTTATTTGGCAAATGTTTCAAGCAAATGTGCATTCTCCACTTTTTTTTGATCGCATAGACAAAATCTTTTTTTTTTCGTTTTTTGATATCTCTAAAATGATTAATCACATTTTTAGGAATTGGGTAGGAGAAAACCCAAAATTGCAAATTTCTTATTTTGAGGAGGAAGAGACAAAAGAAAAGGAGAAAACAAACGAGGAGAAAGAAGAAGAAAATGAACGAATAGCAATATCAGAAGCTTGGGATACCTTTATATTTACTCAAGCAATAAGAGGTTTCATGTTAGTAACCCAATCTTTTCTTAGAAAATACGTTATATTACCCTTATTGATAATAGCTAAAAATATTGGTCGTATGTTATTATTGCAATTCCCCGAATGGTACGAGGATTTGAAGGAATGGAATAAAGAAATGCATGTTAAATGTACCTATAATGGCGTTCAATTATCAGAAACAGAATTTCCCCAAAATTGGTTAACAGACGGTATTCAGATAAAGATTCTATTTCCTTTCTGTCTGAAACCTTGGCGAAGATCTAAAGTACGATCTCATCATAGAGATAGAGATCAGAAAATAAGGAAAAAGGAGAAAAAAGACAATTTTTGTTTTTTAACAGTCTGGGGAAGGGAAGCGGAACTACCTTTTGGGTCTCCCCGAAAACGACCTTCTTTTTTTGAACCCGTTTTTAACGAACTCGAAAAAAAAACGAGAAAAGCGAAAAGGCAATTTTTTCAAGTTATAAGGGTTTTCAAAGAAAGAAGAAAAGGTTTTATAAAAGTTTCAAAAGAAAAAACAAGAATAGTTCTAGTTATAAACCTAATAATGAAAGAACTTGAAAAAGTAAATCCCATTTTCTTATTGAAATTGAGAAAGGTAAAAGTATATGAATCGAATGAAAACGAAAAAGATTCCAATATAAATAATAAGATTATCCGAGAATCGACCATTCAAATTCGATCCGCGAATTGTGTAAATGAAAATTATTCACTCATAGAAACAAAAATGAAAGATCTTGCTAATAAGACAATCACAATTAGGACTCAAATAGAAGGAATCACAAAAGGCAAGAAAAAAATAGTTCGAGCTTGTGATGATAAAAGATCGGAATCAAAGAAGGATATTTGGCAAATATTCAAAAGAAAAAATATCCGAGTAATACGTAAATCACATTATTTTATGAAATCCTTCGTTGAAAAAATATACATGGATATATTACTATGTATCATTAAGATTCCAAGGATCAATGCACAACTTTTCTTTGAATCAACAAAAAAAATTATCAACAAATCCATTTCCAATGCTGAAACAAATCAAGAAGGAATTGAGAAAACAAATCAAAATACAATGAACTTTATTTCGACTATAAAAAATCCGTTTTCTAATTTTTCTAATACTAATATTAGTAATCAAAATATTAAGAATAATAATTGTGACTTATCTTCTTTGTCTCAAGCCTATGTATTTTACAAATTATCACAAAATCAATTACTTAACAAGTATCATTTGAAATCTGTACTTCAATATCACCACACCTATCCTTTTCTTAGGGATATAATCAAGAATTATTGTACGACACGAGGAATATTTGATTCCAAATCAAGGCAAAAAAAAATCCATAAGTCTGGAATGAATAAATGGAAAAATTGGTTAAGGGGTCATTATCAATACAATTTATCTCATACCAAGTGGGATCATTTAGTACCGAAAAAATGGCGAAATAGAGTCAATCAATGTCGTACGATTCAAAAGAAAGACTCAATGAAATTAGATTTATATAAAAAAGAAAAAGACCAATTAATTCATTACACGAAACAAAATTACTATGCAGTGGACTCATCGATAAGTCAAAAAGAAAAATGGAAAAAACATTACGGATATGATCTTTTGTCATATAAATATATAAATTATGGGAATAGTAAGGACTCGTATATTTCTGGATCAACATTACAAGTAGAGGACAAAAAAATTCCATATAATTTCAATACAAATACACTGAAATCCGAATCATTTTATAGATTGATAAGTATATCTATTAGTGATTATCTAGAAAAAAGATCTATTATTGATATGGACAAAAATATGGATAGAAAATTTTTTGATTGTAGAATTCTCCATTTTTGTCTTAGAAATAATATCGATATTGAGACCTGGGCCAATACGCATACCGGCACCAAGATTCATAAAAATGCTAAAACGGAAACTCCAAATTCTCAAAAATTGGAAAAAAAGGATCCTTTTTCTTTTACGATTCATCACAAAATCAACCCATCCAATCAAAAAAATATTTTTTTTGATTGGATAGGAATGAATCAAGAAAGGTTATATCATACCATATCAAATTTAGAACCTTGGTTTTTCCCAGAATTTGTACTACTTTTTGATGTGTATAAGATTAACCCGTGGATCATACCAATAAAATTACTTATTTTTCATTTTCATTTCTATGAAAAAAATATTAGTCAAAATGAAAAGATCGACGTAAATAAAAAAAAAAATATTTCTATATTAGCTAATCAAAAAGAATATCTTGAATTAGAAAATTCCAACAAAAAAAAAAACAAACAACAAGGTCAAGGAGATTTTGTATCAGATCTACGAAAACAAAACAAAAAGAAAAATCTTGAAGAAGATTACACGGGAGCAGACATTAAAAAAGGTAGAAAGAAAAAACAATGCAAGAGCAAGAAAGACGCAGAACTGGATTTCTTCCTGAAAAAATATTTTATTTTTCAATTAAGGTGGGATGATTCCTTGAATCAAAGAATGATCAATAATATCAAGGTATATTGTCTCCTACTTAGACTGATAGATCCAAGAGAAATTGCTATATCCTCAATTCAAAGAGGAGAGATGCATCTGGATGTAATGTTGATTCAGAAAGACCTAACTCTTACAGAATTGATAAAAAGAGGAATATTTATTATCGAACCAATTCGTTTATCTATGAAAAAGGATGGAAAATCTATTATATATCAAACCATAGGTATTTCATTGGTTGATAAGAATAAGCGCCGAACTAATGGAAAATGCATAATAAAAAGTGGATATGTTGAAAAAAAGAATTTTGATGGATCCATTGCACAACACAGCAATATGCTTGTGAATAGAAACAGAAATCATTTGGATTTCCTTGTTCCCGAAAATATTCTATCTCCCAGACGTCGTAGAGAATTTAGAATTTTAATTTGTTTCAATTCCCGGAATTGGAATGTTGTGAATCGAAATCCACTATTTTGCAATCAAAACAACATAAAAAACTGGGGACAATTTTTAAACGGGGAAAAGCATCTTAATACAGATGCAAATAAATTCATTAAATTCAAATCGTTTCTTTGGCCCAATTATCGATTAGAAGATTTAGCTTGTATGAATCGTTATTGGTTTGATACCAATAACGGTAGTCATTTCAGTATGTCAAGAATACATATGTATCCACGATTCAGAATTAGTTAATAGTATATTTCCTATATATCTATCGCATGCCATATTCGGTGGATAAAAACCGAAAGATATACACATACACCATGTTACATTCTGATAAATGTATCATCCCTTTCTATCCAAATCAAATTTGTAATTTGATTTGGATAAATTTGGATAAAATTAATATAAATTTAAAGTAGTGTATATGAAGAAATCCAAATTTTTTTGTACTAGATTCAAATAACTGGAACTAACTGGTATAATAATAATAATTATTTTTCCTGATCGGTAAAATCCACGGAAAAGAAAAAAATAGAAAAATTGGTTTTTTATGGTCAAAAATTCATTCATCTTAGCTATTCGACAAGAAAAAGAAAAAAATTGCGGATCTGTTGAATTTCAAGTATTCAGTTTTACGGATAAGATACGGAGACTCACTTCACATTTGGAATTACATAAAAGAGATTTTTTATCACAAAGGGGCCTACGGAAAATTCTGGGAAAACGTCAACGGCTACTGGATTATTTGTCAAAGAAAAATAGAGTACGTTATAAGAAATTAATTGGTCAATTAGGTATTCGGGAGTCAAAAACTCGTTAATTTTAAGGTTGGTTTGCATTTTTTTCTTTAGTTATTAGTAGTTATTAAATTTTTCATTTTGATGAACTTCGTTTGATAAATTCATGGAATAATGAATTAAGGAAGAAAAGATATGACTGTACCGGCTACAAGAAAAGATCTCATGATAGTTAATATGGGTCCTCATCACCCATCAATGCATGGTGTTCTTCGACTGATCGTTACTCTTGATGGTGAAGATGTTATTGACTGTGAACCCGTATTGGGTTATTTACACAGAGGGATGGAAAAAATAGCAGAAAATCGAACAATTATACAATATTTGCCTTATGTAACACGGTGGGATTATTTAGCCACTATGTTCACAGAAGCAATAACAGTAAATGCACCAGAACGATTGGAAAGTGTTCAAGTACCTAAAAGAGCCAGTTACATTAGAGTCATTATGCTGGAATTGAGCCGTATAGCTTCTCATTTATTATGGCTTGGGCCCTTTATGGCGGATATCGGCGCACAGACTCCCTTTTTCTATATTTTCAGAGAAAGGGAATTGTTATATGATCTATTCGAAGCTGCTACGGGTATGCGAATGATGCATAATTATTTCCGTATTGGGGGGGTTGCTGCTGATCTGCCTTATGGCTGGATAGATAAATGTTTGGATTTCTGTGATTATTCTTTAACAGGAATTGCTGAATATCAAAAACTTATTACACGGAATCCCATTTTTTTGGAACGAGTTGAAGGAGTGGGCATTATTGGTGGAGAAGAAGCAATAAATTGGGGTTTATCAGGGCCGATGTTACGTGCTTCTGGAATACAATGGGATCTTCGTAAAGTTGATAGTTATGAGTGTTACAATAAATTCGATTGGGAAGTCCAATGGCAAAAAGAAGGAGATTCACTAGCTCGTTATTTAGTCCGAATCGGTGAAATGAAGGAATCTATAAAAATTATTCAACAGGCTCTAGAAGGAATTCCTGGGGGACCCTATGAAAATTTAGAAGTCCGGCGCTTTGATAGAGCAAAAAATGCCGAATGGACTAATTTTGAATATAGATTTATTACTAAAAAACTTTCACCCAATTTTGAATTGTCGAAACAAGAACTTTATGTAAGAGTAGAAGCCCCAAAAGGAGAATTAGGAATTTATTTGATAGGAGATAGTAGTGTTTTCCCCTGGAGATGGAAAATTCGCCCACCTGGTTTTGTCAATTTGCAAATTCTCCCTCAATTAGTTAAAAGAATGAAATTGGCCGATATCATGACGATACTAGGTAGTATAGATATCATTATGGGAGAAGTTGATCGTTGAAATGATAATTGATACGACAGAAGTAGAAGTACAAGCTATCAATTCTTTTTCTAGATTGGAATCCTTAAAAGAAGTTTATGGACTCATATGGATCTTTGTTCCCATTTTCACCCTTCTATTAGGAATCACAATAGGGGTCCTAGTAATTGTGTGGTTAGAAAGAGAAATATCCGCAGCAATACAACAACGTATTGGGCCTGAATATGCCGGTCCGTTGGGGATTCTTCAAGCTCTAGCAGATGGGACCAAATTACTTTTTAAAGAGGACCTACTTCCATCTAGAGGAGATATTCGTTTGTTTAGCGTGGGACCGTCTATAGCGGTCATATCAGTTCTACTAAGTTATTTAGTAATTCCTTTTGGATATCGCCTTATTTTAGCCGATCTCAGTATAGGTGTTTTTTTATGGATCTCCATTTCAAGTATTGCTCCTATTGGACTTCTTATGTCAGGATATGGATCGAACAATAAATATTCCTTTTTAGGTGGTCTACGGGCTGCTGCTCAATCTATTAGTTATGAAATACCATTAACTCTATGTGTATTATCAATATCTCTACGTGTGATTCGTTGGAACATGATTATTTTCCCTTCTCTCTAGAAATAAAGTAAGGAGGTTGAATATATTGAATGGATATTTTCATTTTTTATTCATCATTAGGGTTGATGAGTTAAACTAGATAGTTATATGAGTAAAATCAAACTGCTTAGAAATTTGCAGTAAGAAGAGAAAATCTCATTCCCTATGTACAAGAATATAAACATAAGCAGTATATAAACTGTTTACCCCAAGATTAAGATTCTTTGACTAATTCTCATATCTTGAAGCGGGTACAAAAGATCAACGTATGGGGGTTCTACTACTTTTTTATATGTATTACCATACGGGGGATCAATCAAAAATCAGTGAACAGTTAGGAACACCAAGGTACACAAAAGATTAGTAATGGAGATAATATAAGGTATCAGGTATTTTTATATAAAACTTTGGATAAAACGAATCATAATGGGGACTTTAAGTTGGTAGAAATGACCAAGCAGTACTTCCCCACGATTCCGATCTAGAGTATGCTCCTATTCACTGATTAAAGAAATGACTATCAAAAACGAATTAATCCTTTATTTTTTTTTTCAGAGTACCCTCCCTCTGAGAAAGAAGAACAGGAACAAAAGAAATAGAATTCCAAAATAGAATGAGAAAAATGAATAAATAATAATGCAAAAGATCTTTATTTATTATTTTCCCCATCCATATCTATACATAATATATAGAATTCTTATCATGAATTTGGAATTAATACCCAATTCTTTCTTTATAGTTATTGATAGAACATATTTATTGATATAACGAGTATTTTATTAAAAGATTAAGTTATTACCAAACAAAGAGAAATTCAAATTGTAATGGATAAGATCAATTCGGAAGCACCTTTTCTATTTGAGCAGACGGAATTTCATTGGTCTAATTTTTGGCTTCCCGATGTATATTTACCATCCAAATAAGGATGGAGATAATATCGAGCAAGTCCTTACATTTATTTGTGGCCATAGAGGAGCCGTATGAAGCCGAGGTCTCATGTACGGTTTTGAAATAGCGATGCGAGCAGTGATGTTATTATCGACTATGATTATCTAACAGTTTAAGTACAGTTGATATAGTTGAGGCGCAGTCAAAATATGGATTTTTGGGGTGGAATCTGTGGCGTCAGCCTATCGGGTTTGTTGTTTTTCTAATTTCTTCTTTAGCAGAATGTGAAAGATTACCCTTCGATTTACCAGAAGCAGAGGAAGAATTAGTAGCAGGTTATCAAACAGAATATTCAGGTATCAAATACGCTTTATTTTACCTTGCTTCTTACCTAAATTTATTAGTTTCTTCATTATTTATAACAGTTCTTTACTTAGGTGGGTGGAATTTCTCTATTCCGTATATATCTATTCCTGAACTTTTCGGAATAAATAAAATGGATGGAGTCTTTGGAACGACAATTGGGATATTTATTACATTAGCTAAAGCTTATTTGTTTCTGTTCATTCCTATCGCAGCAAGATGGACTTTACCTAGAATGAGAATGGACCAGTTATTAAATCTTGGATGGAAATTTCTTTTACCTATTTCCCTGGGTAATCTATTATTGACAACTTCTTCCCAACTTGTTTCACTATAAATACTATAAAATAAAATAATAGAATAAGATAACGATATTCTAGATTCATAATCGATCTCAAACAAGAGAAAGAAACATCAATTTATTCACGGAGATCCACAATATGTTCCCTATGGTGACCGGGTTCATAAATTATGGTCAACAAACAATACGAGCAGCAAGGTACATTGGTCAAAGTTTCATAATTACCTTATCCCATACAAATCGTTTACCTGTAACTATTCAATATCCTTATGAAAAATCGATCACATCGGAGCGTTTCCGTGGTCGAATCCACTTTGAATTTGATAAATGTATTGCTTGTGAAGTATGTGTTCGTGTATGTCCCATAGATCTACCCGTTGTTGATTGGAAATTTGAAAAAAATATTAAAAAGAAACAATTGCTTAATTATAGTATTGATTTTGGGGTCTGTATATTTTGTGGTAACTGTGTCGAGTATTGTCCAACAAACTGTTTATCAATGACTGAAGAATATGAACTTTCTACTTATGATCGTCACGAATTGAATTATAATCAAATTGCTTTGGGTCGGTTACCAATGCCAGTAATTGGAGATTACACAATTCAAACAGTTATGAATTCGACTCAAATCAAAATAGACAAGGATAACCTCCTTGATTCAAGAACGGTTACTGATTACTAAGATTTCCTTTTGATATAAAGGATCCAAGCCCCCTTTTTTTGTTGGTCAGAAATTACAAATAATAACTATTGATTGTTGAGAATCACTCTTTGTTTTAAACTGAGAATATGGTTTAGTGATGATTTTCAAATAGAAAATTCCAACTATTCTTTTCTTTTTTCTTTTAGATAAAAATCTAAAATAGATAAAAAGGAAAGTAGGATTGGCCAATAACTTTAATAACTTTATCTATATCTACTACATTAATCCATATTAAGATTGAATTCAATTAGGAACTCATCATATACAAGAAAAAAAAATAAAGGTAACACCCTTTTCTTTCCTGGACTATTTAGTAAGGTCATGAAATATTTCGACTTATTTATCTGTTATACATAATGGATTTACCTGGACCAATACACGATATACTTGTAGTATTTCTGGGATTAGTTCTTATATTAGGAGGTCTAGGAGTAGTATTATTTACCAATCCAATTTATTCTGCCTTTTCGTTGGGATTGGTTCTTGTTTGTATATCCTTATTCTATATTCTATCAAACTCCTATTTTGTAGCTGCCGCACAGCTCCTTATTTATGTAGGAGCCATAAATGTCTTAATCATATTTGCTGTTATGTTCATGAATGGTTCAGAATATTCGAACGATTCCTATTTTTGGACTGTTGGAGATGGAGTCACTTCACTGGTTTGTATAAGTATTCTTTTTTCACTAATTACTACTATCTTAGATACGTCATGGTACGGAATTATTTGGACTACAAGATCAAATCAGATTATAGAACAGGACCTTATTAGTAACGTTCAACAAATTGGAATTCATTTATCAACCGATTTTTATCTTCCGTTTGAACTCATTTCCATAATTCTTTTAGTTTCTTTGATAGGTGCAATTACTATGGCTCGTCAATAAGAAATCCTTAGAATTAATACAATTATTAGAAATTCGAAATCCAATGAAAAAGGAAAAGTTTTTCATTTAATCTACTGCTGATACCCTCTTTTTTCTGTAATTACTCGATTCTGGTTAATCAAATCGGTTGAATTGTTGTTCATATTGAAATGAATCGAGATTCATGAGGAGTTAGCCAATGATGTTTGAACATATACTTTTTTTGAGCGTCTACTTATTTTCTATCGGTATCTATGGATTGATCACAAGTCGAAACATGGTTAGAGCACTTATGTGTCTTGAGCTTATACTAAATTCGGTTAATATAAATCTCGTAACATTTTCTAATATATTTGATAGTCGCCAATTAAAAGGAGACATTTTCTCAATCTTTGTTATAGCCATTGCGGCTGCGGAAGCAGCTATTGGGCTAGCTATTGTTTCGTCGATTTATCGTAACAGAAAATCAACTCGTATCAATCAATCAAATTTGTTGAATAATTAGTCATAACTATCATATAAATATAAATAAAGACATAAATAATATAATAAAATAATATAAATAAAATATAGATATAAATTATTTCATTTTTTATTCTTTATTTTTATAGTAATATGTATAGTAATATATTTTTATATTACTATTGAAATATTGATGATCTGTTGGCCAATGTCAATGTGAAGTCATATGTGTGACTTGTATAATCATGGTTGTTGAAACGGAAATCAAAGTCTCTTGGTCCTTTCTCATGAACAGATTTAGAAATATATTGATTTTTAACATTCTATTTTTTTGATAAACCATTGATTCGTCTGGTGTCTACAATACAATATAAATATATAATTCATTTCCTCCTGATTTTACTTTACCAGATCGAAAATTTTTTATGTTCAAAACTGGAATTTATAGACCCAATGTCACATTCAGTAAAAATTTATGATACATGTATAGGGTGTACTCAATGTGTACGAGCCTGCCCCACAGATGTATTGGAAATGATACCTTGGGACGGATGTAAAGCTAAGCAAATTGCTTCCGCGCCAAGAACCGAGGACTGTGTAGGTTGTAAGAGATGTGAATCCGCTTGTCCAACAGATTTTTTGAGTGTCCGCGTTTATTTATGGCATGAAACAACTCGCAGCATGGGTCTATCTTATTGATACGTTATAAAAAACTCCACTTGAATCATTTGATTCCTTTTTACCGACAAAAACCCGTACTCGAGAAAATATATTATTCCGAGCACGGGTTTTTTGGTCAAAATGCATCTTGTCTTTATCACGAGTTATTTCCCTTGGTTAACACTACTTGTAGTTTTGCCGATATTCGCGGGTTCTTCAATTTTCTTTCTTCCTCATAGGGGGAATAAGGTATTTAGGTGGTATACTATATGTATATGCTTATTAGAACTCCTTCTAACAACCTATGTGTTCTGTTATCATTTCCAATTGGATGATCCATTAATTCAATTGGAGGAGGATTTTAAATGGATAAATATTTTTGATTTTCACTGGAGACTGGGAATCGATGGACTTTCCATAGGACCTATTTTACTGACAGGATTTATCACTACTTTAGCCACTTTAGCAGCTTGGCCTGTTACTCGAAATTCGCAATTGTTCTATTTCCTGATGTTAGCAATGTACAGTGGTCAAATAGGATTATTTTCTTCTCGAGACCTTTTACTTTTTTTTCTCATGTGGGAGTTAGAATTAATTCCTGTTTACTTACTTTTATCCATGTGGGGAGGAAAGAAACGTTTGTACTCAGCTACAAAGTTTATTTTGTACACTGCGGGGGGTTCCATTTTTCTTTTAATAGGAGTTCTAGGTATGGGTTTATATGGTTCCAATGAACCGATATTGGATTTTGAAAGATTAGCTAATCAGTCATATCCTGTGACATTAGAAATAATATTATATTTGGGCTTCCTTATTGCTTATGCTGTCAAATCGCCGATTATACCCCTACATACATGGCTACCAGATACCCATGGGGAAGCACATTACAGTACATGTATGCTTCTAGCTGGAATCTTATTAAAAATGGGGGCATATGGATTGATTCGGATCAATATGGAATTATTACCGCACGCCCACTCTATATTTTCTCCCTGGTTGGTGATAATAGGGACAATACAAATAATCTATGCAGCTTCAACCTCTCTTGGTCAACGCAATTTAAAAAAGAGAATAGCCTATTCTTCTGTATCTCACATGGGTTTCATAATTATAGGAATTGGTTCTATAACCGACATGGGACTCAACGGAGCCATTTTACAAATACTCTCTCATGGATTTATTGGTGCTGCACTTTTTTTCTTGGTAGGAACGAGTTGTGATAGAATACGTCTTGTTTATCTCGACGAAATGGGGGGGATATCCATCCCAATGCCAAAAATATTTACCATGTTTAGTAGTTTCTCGATGGCTTCTCTTGCATTGCCAGGAATGAGTGGTTTTGTTGCAGAATTAGTAGTATTTTTTGGAATAATTACCAGTCCAAAATATCTTTTAATGCCCAAAATACTAATTACCTTTGTAATGGCAATTGGAATGATATTAACTCCTATTTATTTATTATCTATGTTACGTCAGATGTTTTATGGATACAAACTATTCAATGTTCCAAACTCCAATTTTGTGGATTCTGGACCACGAGAACTATTTGTTTCAATCTGTATCTTTTTACCCGTAATAGGGATTGGTATTTATCCTGATTTTGTTCTTTCGCTATCAGTTGACAAGGTACAAGCTATCCTATCTAATTATTTTCATAGATAGTTTTCATTAATCAGATAGAAAACAAAGTCTTAGAATTTTGAATTTGAAGATTTTTGAGCTGTACAACACAAAAAAATAAAGTGAATTAGAATTAGAAAATTATAATAAGATATATTCCGAGTTTTTGAGAACCATTTGAATGATTCCTTGATTCAAATGGTTCTCAAAAACCTGCACAAACTTTTAATTACGTATAGTACGATGGTATTATGTATTCCTCATGGAATTTATTCAATTAGATGTTAATGTGAATGAACCATAACTATGTAGACCTATTCCTAATAGATTGATCCCAAAATAGCATATCCAAATTATAAGAAATCCTATAGACGCTACAAGTGACGAATTCGTACCTTGCAAACTTTGATTTGTTCTAGTATGTGAATAAATCGCGAATATGGTCCAAGTAATAAATGCCCAAGTTTCTTTTGGGTCCCAATTCCAATAAGATCCCCATGCCTCGTTAGCCCATACTGCTCCAGAAAGAATACCTATGGTTAAAAAGGTAAACCCTAAACTAATGACACGATAACTCCAATAATCCAAACGCTGAGTTAATTGATATTTGTAATAATTTCGAAATGGAACAAAAGAAGTGTGTTTAAAATTAAAAACATTTTTTTTTTTGTTCAAGTATTCGATTTTGTCAAAGAAAAATGACTTAATCTTAATTAAGAAAATTTTTCTTTGACAAAAAATATCGATGTTTTTACGAAATGTAATGACTAGAAAAGCGACTGATAATAACGACCCACATAAAAGAGCTGCATAGCTCAATAACATCATACTTACGTGCATCATTAACCACTGAGATTGTAGAGCAGGTACTAATCTTGACGATTGATGCATTTCACTTGAAAGACCCGATGTGGCGAAACCTTGGGTAAAAATGGCACTTGGGGCGGTTATTGCGCTTAAATCATTTTTATGATTCCATATCTTGGAAATTAGATGAATAATGGAAAAACTCCACGAAAGGAAGATTAAAGACTCGTATAAATTACTTAATGGAAAATGTCTCGAAGAAATCCAACGAGTAACTAATAATCCTGTTATAGAAAAAAAAGTAACTATCATTCCTTTTTCCGACGAATCACGCAACCCTATGATTTCGTGTACTAATAGGGTCATCAAATGAATCGTAATCACAATTGAAATGATCGAAAAAGAGAGATGAGTTAATATATGTTCTAAAGTCACAAATATCATACATAAAAAAGGTCCCATTACAGAATGGAAATCGGGAATTAAATACATTATAGGATCCATTGTATCTTTTTTACAGTATGCCGCCACTCGGACTCGAACCGAGATGCTCTAGCACTGCTTCCTAAGAGCAGCGTGTCTACCGATTTCACCATAGCGGCTTACTTGAAATAATAATAATCAATTCATGTTGAATCGTCTAGATCTAGATTCAAGGATTCAATATAGTTTAGGAAATATTAGAACTGATAAATAAGAGCTCTTTTAAATTCATCTTTGAATTTTCAATAATTTTTACTTAGGTTAGTATCATCGTAGGTTCAGTTTTAAGAATCCACTTTTACGTACTATCTGTATATTAATATTAAGTTCTCCCGGAACACTTGTAACTTGAAATACAAATTTTGTTTTCAGTCGAAACAGAAACTAAGAATTGTGAATTGTCCTCTTTTTATATTTTTTATTTATTTTGAATTGAATCCACGAAATCAGATAAATGAAAAACAAATTGTCAAAGAGATTTTTTTTCTAAACGAACAAAAAAAAATAAATAGGATTTCATATGTATCACAATTCAATTACAAAATTGAAGTAATTTTTCTAACAATTTTGATACTTTTCTTAGTATCATTAAGTATTAATTAATTAATTTAAATATAGAATATAAAATTAATATAATACTTTTTGTTGTTTGTTGTGTACATAATTTCTAAATAAAATAAAGAAAATTATGATAATATTTATGAAACCAACTTGGTCTTGAGTTAGGCATATAATAAAACAAAAGAGTTTCAGCATCCATCACAATTTTCTTTTCACAACGGAAAAATAGAATGAACAAAGATTTTTCCATTGTGAAAAGAAAATGAATAGGAAAAAAACATCTCACGAATTAATAAATTAATAAATAGATTCTAATAAAAACTAGAATGAAAAAAAGATAATGATACTTAGAACTGACAGATAGAGAAATTCTTATTCTACATATCATAGCAGCCAGTTCTAACTAATATTGTATTGAGTTCAATACATCAATACATTTAGTTAAAGGAAATTATTCATATTCCAAAATTGGAAATTCTTCTAGCCATGGAAATTCCGATTATTCCAAGATTTTCTTATTTGTTTGTCGCACAAAAAAACTTTTTGAATCTCCAGTAGAAACTGACTTTGCTAAAGAAAAAGCTTTTATTGCAGCTAAATATCCTTTTTTCTTCCAAATATTTCTACGAATACGTTTTTTTGATATAGAAGTACGTTTTTTTGGAACTGCCATTAAAAAAAAAGAGTTACTCATTTTTATTGTTGTATGTGAAAGACATGTATTGCTCAAAATAGATCGTTCTTTTTAGTCATTTTCTATACTTAACTTAATTTCGTCGATAATAGTTTTTTCATAACATACAATACAAATATATGTATAACATGCATGTCACATATATAACAATGTCACATATTAACACACTAGGCAAAAAAATAGAAGAAAGGGGGGGAAAAATTCGAATTGCCGTGTCTATAATTGAAATTCAAACTTAAACTACAATTAGTGGTTAATATGTTAAACAAGACATTCTATTACCTAAGAAGGAGAACCTCAATTTTTAGTTTTTTTTTTCAGTTCTATACGAAATAAAGAGTATTATAATATTTCTGATACTTTCTTATTGGATTGGAATCCAATCAATTAGTTCCGCAATGGGTTAGGTAATTACTACAAATAAAATCACTAGAATAACTAGGTCTTTTTTTTTTTTTGAGTCGATTTATTGAGGCATACTATGATTTATATTCTACTGTTTTGGTATGATTGTTTTTACTTACTATACTTTTTTACTTACTATACTATAGTATATGATATGATTAGTATATGATATGATTACATATTGCCAGAATAGGATGGTAGTATAGTCGTAGAATGATTCAAAATCTCATATTTCCCATTTTTTTTTATTTTATTAACTATCTTTCTTTAGTTGATTCTTTAGTTCTTTAGTTAAAGTTAATAACTAAGTAATTACTCTTATACAGCTATTTGGTCATATCATTTGAATTGGAACTTTTGAATATTTCCAATATCTGAGAAAAGTCAGAATAATGAAAAATCAAAATAGTTGAGTTTTTCATATCTTTTTTTGTTGATTTTTTTATTGTTCCTTTCGAAAGCGATAAGAATTGATGAATCGGAAACAATTAAATTATAAGAAAAAAAATGAAAATTTGTTTTTTTTTATGGAACATACATATAAATATGCATGGATAATACCCTTTCTTCCATTTCCAGTTACTATGTTAATAGGCTTTGGACTTCTGCTTATTCCGACAGCAACAAAAAATATTCGTCGTATGTGGGCTTTTCCGAGTGTTTTGATGCTAAGTATAGCTATGGCATTTTCGGCCAATCTATCCATTCAGCAAATAAATGGAAATTTTATCTATCAATATCTATGGTCTTGGACCGTCAATAATGATTTTTCTTTAGAGTTCGGACACTTGATCGATCCACTTACTTCTATTATGTCAATATTAATTACTACTGTTGGAATCATGGTTCTTATTTATAGTGACAATTATATGTCTCACGATCAAGGATATTTGAGATTTTTTGCCTATATGAGTTTTTTCAATAGTTCTATGTTAGGATTAGTTACTAGTTCCAATTTGATACAAATTTATATTTTTTGGGAACTTGTAGGAATGTGTTCCTATTTATTAATAGGTTTTTGGTTCACACGACCGAGTGCGGCAAGTGCTTGCCAAAAAGCTTTTGTAACCAATCGTATAGGGGATTTTGGTTTATTATTAGGAATTTTAGGACTTTATTGGATAACTGGTAGTTTAGAATTTCGGGATTTGTTCGAAATAGTTAATAACTTGGTTCATCATAATGGAGTAAATTCCTTATTTGCTACTCTGTGTGCTTCTTTTTTATTCGTTGGTGCAGTTGCTAAATCCGCACAATTCCCCCTTCACATATGGTTACCTGATGCTATGGAAGGACCCACTCCCATTTCTGCTCTTATACATGCTGCTACTATGGTAGCAGCGGGAATTTTTCTTGTAGCTCGGCTTCTTCCTCTTTTCATAGTTATACCTTCCATAATGAATATCATTTCTTCAATAGGCGTAATAACAGTACTATTAGGAGCTACTTTGGCTCTTGCTCAAAGAGACATTAAAAGAAGTTTAGCTTACTCGACAATGTCTCAATTGGGTTATATTATGTTAGCTCTGGGTATAGGTTCTTATCGAGCCGCTTTATTCCATTTGATCACTCATGCCTATTCGAAAGCTTTATTGTTTTTGGGATCCGGATCAATTATTCATTCAATGGAACCCATTGTTGGATATTCACCAGATAAAAGTCAAAATATGGTTCTTATGGGCGGTTTAACAAAATATGTTCCAATTACAAGAATTACCTTTTTATTAGGTACACTCTCCCTTTGTGGTATTCCGCCTCTTGCTTGTTTTTGGTCCAAAGATGAAATTCTTAATGATAGTTGGTTGTATTCACCAACTTTCGCAATAATAGCTTCCTTTACAGCGGGATTAACCGCATTTTATATGTTTCGGATGTATTTACTTACCTTTGATGGACATTTGCGCATTCATTTTCAAAATTACAGTAGCACTAAAAATAGTTCTTTCTATTCAATATCGTTATGGGGAAAAAAAGTGCCAAAAGCAGTCAATAGAAATTTACTTTTATCAACAATAAATAATAAGGTCTCCTTTTTTTCAAAGGATACATATCAAATTGATGATAATGGAAGAAATAGAATACGATACTTTAGTACTCACTTTAGAAATAAATATACTTACACCTATCCTCATGAGTCGGACAATACTATGTTATTTCCTCTGCTTGTATTGGTACTATTTACTTTATTCGTTGGATCAATCGGAATTCATTTTGATCAAGGAGTAATAGATTTTGATCTA